TAGTAGGTGTTTTCTTTTATGGTTCATATTCTGGATTGGGTTCATCTCTATAGTAATTGCAAGGACCAGATTGTAAACATGAAAAAATAGGAGCTTAGCGGGTCCTTACCCCCTTTATATGATTAGAGCGGAAAGGACCCGCGTAATTAAATTATTACTCTTATAATTCTACTTTAATATATAATCTATTCAATTCACTCTTATGAAGCAACAAGAAAAAGAGGTCACTTGAGGATCCCATATTTTATTCCACGAAAGAGGTATCCTGAAAATCTTTTATTTAATTTCGAGTAATAAACTAATAAAACCTTAATAAAAACTACTCAACTAGCTTAAAAAAAACCACCCTTCAATGGAAGAGTTTATGTTTTTTTTTTGCAAAATTTATGTAAGTTTGAAGTTGAACTTAATTGAACAAGTCAAGCAATTCTATTTGCTCACACTTACAATAAATTTGTCCACTACCTCGCCGTAACCTAACCTAAGAAAAAGAGATCTAAGAGACAGACCCGAATAAAGAAAAACATAGTAATCTTTGACGAATTAGGAAGCAAAAATATTCTTATTTTGATACAAGAAGAATCGGCACAAGAAAAAGGCATTTTTGCCTTTTTCTTGTGCCGAATAGAGGATTAAGAGGATCCCCAATTCCTCCGAAAAGTAAGAAATCCTTTTATTGTTCTCGTCTTTGCCTTGGATTCGATTCTCTTCTTTTGCATGAGATAGAAATGAGAAATTCCAGGCATCTCGTAAGCAAAAAAGATCTCGTAAACAAAAAAGAGTTTAAACAAAAAAAGGATTTCCAAAATAGATCATAGATAATTCTAGCAATTGCCAATAAATTGAGACTTTTTACTAACTTGATGGTAAGAAATCCCGGGACCTAGAAATTCATTTCGTACAACTGAACCTTTTCAAACTGTTTCTTTTTGAGAACCAAAAAAACTTGTGCCAAAATAACGGATGCGAAGAAAAACAAAAGGCCTTGGACGCGTAATGGATCCTGCAGCACTATTTCTGCATCCCCCTGACCAAAACCTCCTACATTAGGATTGCTTGTTAATGGTTGATCAAGCTTGATGGATTCCCCCTCTGAAACAAGAAGTTCTGGCCCGGGAGGTATAGTATCAATCACTTGGCGTCCATCTGATGCATCAACTATGGATATTTCATACCCCCCTTTTTCTTTACGTAGTATTTTTCTTACTATACCCGTTGAGGTAGCATTATAGACCGTATTGTTACTCTTGCTACCATCAGGATAGATCTGCCCTCTTCCTCGGTTTCCCCCTACATATATGGGATATTTTAAGAAATAAGCATCTTTCTTCGTAGCGGGATCAGGGGAAAGAATAGGAAAGACAATTTCACTATATTTCTTACCGGGAACAGGGCCTATCACAAGAATATTTTTTTTATCAGGACGATAACTCTGAAAAGAGAGATTTCCTATCTTTTCTTTCAACTCAGGGGAAATACGGTCGGACGGTGCTAATTCGAATCCCTCAGGCAAAATAAGAACAGCACCCACATTCAACCCTCCCTTTTTTCCATTAGCAAGAACTTGTTTCAATTGCATATCATAAGGAATTCGAAGAACTGCTTCAAATACAGTATCGGGAAGCACTGCTTGGGGAACTTCAATATCCACGGGCTTGCTAGCTAAATGGCAATTGGCACATACAATTCGTCCAGTTGCTTCTCGTGGGTTTTCATAACCCTGCTGCGCAAAAATGGGATATGCATTTGAAATGGATGTCTGAGTTATTACGTATATCATGATCGATACAGAAATCGATCGAGTCATCTGTTCCTTTACCCAAGAAAAAGTATTTCTATTTTCCATGTCCAATCGCGGATCCCTGAATTTCTACAATAAATTAGATAGGTAGCTAAGTTAATTTAGTTCCCTATACACGAGTCTGTTGTCATTCTACTGGAACAGTTGTACTAGAATGATAGAATACCTTAAGCAGGTAGAAATAGAAAGAATTTATGCTTCACTAATTGAATGATAAATGACTACAAGCGAAGGAGATAGACGGTTTAAACAAAAAAATACCCAAAATTTCAAACATGTATCTAGAATTACTGGAAAACTACAAACAAAAATAGTGAAAATTAGCTCATTAGGAGCCCATCCAAGATCGTTGTAGACCCAACGAATTACTAGTTCCCAACCGCGGGTGGAGTGAAATCCAACAAAAAAATCAGTAACTAAAAGAATAAAAAAAGCTTTTATTGAGTCATTTAAGTTATAAAAGAATTCCTGAACCCAAGAATTAAAAATGACAAGTTCCTCTTTACTCAGAAAAAAAGAACCACTTAGAATAGCCAAACATATTATATTTGTCGAGAAATGCAAAATGATATGGAGATGATCCTCATTATCCATTTTGACTAATTGTATTATTTCCTTGTGTATCCCTATAGGAGGTTTTTGTGCATGTGTCTTTAGTTTCTCTTTTATCATCTCGTCCAAGAGAGAAAGTTCTTCTAATTCTATGAATCTTTCTATAATCCTTTTCTCTTGAATATCAGTTAAGAGAGTTTCGGATTGCTGGGTATTCCACCAATTCTTAATCCAAAGTTCCAGACATTTGTTAAATGAGAAAGAAACCCCCCAGGGCAAAAGTACGATAAATACAAGATATAGTAAAGAAGGCAATGCTTTCTTTTTTTTCATTTTTGATCTGTAAATTGAGTTGTTAATGAACTCGCTTCATTCGCTGACTCTATTTCATTCCCTGACTCCATATGATATGTCTTTTTCTTTGAAGCAAAAACTCTATAGCAAGGTTTGATACCCTGTATCTATTCTTCTCTTCTTTACTCTTATCCTCATTTGTTCTTTCTTTTAGATAAATACTCAAAAATACCCTTACAATAACAAATCCAATTTCGAGGGGACTTCCTCTCTGTGTTGATAAAACTTTTCTTCTTCCAATTTTTCTTGATTCAGTTCAAAAAAAAATAGGTACTCAAAATACTTCAATTGGTACGCGCAAGAAATAGGCCAATTCGGCAGCTTTTTGTTCCATTTCTCGTGGAGTAAAAAACTTCTCATCAGTACGAGTCAAGGGAATGACGCCCTGGCCCCGGATTTCCATATAAAGGATACGACGAGGAGAAAGACCCTCTTTAACCTGAATTCTAATTGATTGGATATCCCGCATAAGGAATTGAAGGAAGACGCGACGTTTTATTCCAGGAAATCCCCAACGAAAAATGCACACTATTCCCTCTTTTCTATCGAATCGGTCATAACCACTACCTACATTCCACAAAATAGTACACCACAAGTAGGAGCTAATGAATAGGCCCGCGATTCCGTAGAAAGACATCACGACCCCCTGTGGAAAAAAAAGAATTTGTTGAGATGGAAGTATAGATATAATATTCTTACCAAGATAACTGGAAGCCCCAACCGATAAGAATCCTAGTGAACCTAGAAAAAGAATACAGGCCCAGAAAAAATTACCCCTTTTTCGAGAACCTTTTAGAAGTTCTACCCATACGTGTTCTGATCGCCAATTCATATTAGATATACTAAATTCAACAGTGGTCGATTGAAATTGAGAGAATAAGCTAAATAATTTTTACTTTATTTTTTTGATTCTGAAACCGTCTTCAACAACTAGTACTCCTGTGAAATAATAGGTTAGATACATTGACTTTCTATTCACAAAATATTTGTTGATTCAATTAAAAGAAAACTCGCTATACCCGGCTCCGCATATTCATGCATTTATGCTCGTAGCCTATATCCACATCCATTCCTAGCGGTTTTTCATTTGTGTGTAGAAAGAGCTGCATACTCTACCATATGATATTACTTACACTAAAAATATTAGACAATCTTATTTTTCTGCACATAAAGAAATAAAGAAGACATTGCAATTGCTGGAAATACTAAGCCTACTAAAGGCACGAAAATAGAAGGTAAGTTTAAATCCGTCATAGAATTAGGTGTCTCAATTCAAATTTACTATTTCTATCTATTCAAAAAATATCTTAAGATTCTTATGCTTATGATATAATTAAGTATATCTATTATAAGGAATATTGACTATTCCATTTTTTAGTTTGCAAAATAAAAAATATTTTGTGAAAAAATGAAAGGAAATGAAAGGAATAGATAATAAAATAAGAAAATTGCAAAAAAGGAGAACTAATTAAAAAGATTTAATTTTCCTTTTCCCACCCTCATGGCTTTTCTATCCCTCTAATCGAATTTTAGGATTCAAAAGAAAGCGGCTAGAATTTACTTCTAGTATATATACTCCTCTAGAAGCGCATACAATAATGCGTGGTAAATCCGGAAAAATAGTATAAATAAAAAGGAATATTATCTTACCTAATAAAATTATCTTACCTAATATAGATTAGATCCCATACTACCCTCTTATTTTAAGTTGATATACCACCTAAAAAGGCTATAAGCCGCGTGGAGTTAGTTTTTCGGCGAAGACCCGTCCCGTGCAGCGAGGCCCTGTTAGTAAGACCCGTGCAAGAATGGGTTATAGAAGAATATTATTCCGAATACTCCTCTGGACGCGTATAGTAAGTAGCATTGGGATTCCGCATCTTTTTTTTTTATGAATAGAAAAAATTCATTCTATCGTTGGGTCGGAGGTTTGGTCCGGAAAAATTAGGAACAAAACGTCTACTGCATTGAAGTTTATAGCGCTGGATTTCCACGAAAGTAGAATTCTTCCCCTCAGGATCTTTTTGAACGTCTCTACGATGAGTTCAGGTTCTATGTCCAAACTATGTCTTTTTTCATTAATTCTCCTTTAGTTTTTTTCTCTATCTAGAAGTGGAATAGAATAACCCGGTTGAAGGGTAATGATCATACGTCTGTAATGCATTGTATGTCCCAGAATAGGTCCTATTCTTCTACCCTTTCCAGGTAGTCGATGGCTATTCACAGCTAGTACCTTAACACCAAAGAAGAGTTCGACCCAATGCTTTATTTCTGTCTTAGTGAATCCCGATTCGACATTAAAAGTATATTGATTCTTTCCCAATAAACGAAGACTTTTTTCTGTAAATACTGCGTATTTGATTCCATTATCATATGATAAGATAATACTATGATTTTATTTGTATTTCTTTATTGTATTATACCTTTATATATTCTAGATATATAGAATAGACTAATCTCGATTTGTCAAGTCTCATGATCATATCATGATCTATTTTTATTCGGCTCAATCTTTTTTATAAAAAAAAGATTGAGCCGAGTTTAATTGCAATCAATTAGAAGAATAAAGAAGAATTACTGCATTTCATAACTTATTTTTTTTCTTTTTATTTCGTTTCTTTTTTATTTAGACCTTCTTTATATTTAGTTTTATCTAGTTATCGATAGTATCTACCGGCTCGAACTCGAATTTGATCGCCTTCCATACTTCACAAGCCGCGGCTAGTTCAGGACTCCATTTGCAAGCTGCTCGGATAATTTCATTACCTTCACGAGCAAGATCGCGCCCTTCGTTACGAGCTTGTACACAAGCTTCTAAAGCCACTCGATTAGCTGCTGCACCAGGTGCATTTCCCCAAGGATGTCCTAAAGTTCCTCCACCAAATTGTAATACGGAATCATCCCCAAAGATTTCGGTCAGTGCTGGCATATGCCAAACATGAATACCACCTGAAGCTACCGGTATAACACCTGGCATGGATACCCAGTCCTGAGTGAAAAAGATACCGCGAGCACGATCTTTTTCAATAAAATCATCACGCAATAAATCAACAAAACCTAAAGTCATTTCACGTTCCCCTTCTAACTTACCTACTACTGTACCGGAGTGGATATGATCTCCCCCAGACATACGCAATGCTTTAGCTAATACACGGAAATGCATACCATGATTTTTCTGTCTATCAATAACTGCATGCATTGCACGGTGAATGTGAAGAAGTAGGCCATTGTCGCGGCAATAATGAGCCAAACTAGTATTTGCGGTGAATCCCCCAGTTATGTAGTCATGCATTACAATAGGAACCCCTAATTCTCTCGCAAATACAGCTCTCTTAATCATTTCTTCACATGTACCTGCAGTCGCATTCAAGTAATGCCCCTTAATTTCACCGGTTTCGGCCTGTGCTTTATAAAGAGCTTCGGCACAAAAGACAAAACGGTCTCTCCAGCGCATAAATGGTTGTGAGTTTACGTTTTCATCATCTTTGGTAAAATCAAGTCCACCACGTAGACACTCATAACACGCTCTACCGTAATTTTTTGCGGATAATCCCAATTTTGGTTTAATAGTACATCCCAATAAAGGACGACCATACTTGTTCAACTTATCTCTTTCAACTTGGATACCATGAGGCGGGCCTTGGAAAGTTTTTGTATAAGCAGGGGGAATTCGTAGATCCTCCAGACGTAGAGCACGTAGGGCTTTGAAACCAAATACGTTACCCACAATGGAAGTAAACATGTTAGTAACGGAACCCTCTTCAAATAGGTCTAATGGATAAGCTACATAACAGATCCATTGGTTGTCTTCCCCAGCAACAGGCTCAATGTGATAGCATCGTCCTTTGTAACGATCAAGACTGGTAAGTCCATCAGTCCAAACAGTTGTCCATGTACCAGTAGAAGATTCGGCAGCTACTGCAGCCCCAGCTTCTTCCGGCGGAACCCCAGGCTGAGGAGTTACTCGGAATGCTGCCAAGATATCAGTATCCTTGGTTTCATACTCCGGGGTGTAGTAAGTCAATTTATAATCTTTAACACCAGCTTGAAATCCAACACTTGCTTTAGTTTCTGTTTGTGGTGACATAAGTCCCTCCCTACAACTCTTGAATTAAGAATTCTCACAATAACAGGGTCTACTCGATGTGAATTAGGCGTAAATCCAAACTTTAGCAAAAATCTCGTAAAACAAAAAGGATATTTAATTAATATAATATCAACTCATTAAAGAAAATTGAGGGTATACTTAAGTTAATGAATATGTTTCATTCATATATACTGTGTACACCCTGTGTATGTTCTATCCTATAGGAATTCCACTAGAGGAATTCAATAGGAATTGAGTTGTTGTTATGGTAAGTTAACACGGTTCATTATTAAACCATGGATTTGATTTACCAAATCCTTCATTATTGTATACTCTTTGATATATATAGCGCAACCCAAATCAATCCCTAATCCTTATTTTACAAGTTATTAATAGGCCCCTTTCTTATTTTGAGTGCAAATACCTAACTAAATACTAAGAAAATTCTCTGTTGACAGCAATCTATGCTTCACAGTAGTATATATTTTGTATATCGAAGTCCTAGATAGGAAAGTCGTGTAGGCGCAGATCCTCCACAAAAGGAAAAATGTATATGAAAAAAAGATTGATTGAATTTTCCAACGGACTCATTCCATGAGTAAACGATTGAATGGGATTCGCTTGGGCAACGAAAAAAAGTCCTGGTTCCCTTTTCTCTCTTATTGAATTAACTAATTCATTTTCTCTTTACTTTTGGATTTTTGGATATTTTTTTGAATTTGATTTGGCATTATTCAACAAGAAAAAAAGAAAAATTTCGACAAATTCTTTTTTTTTATTATGTGATAATTATGAGAACCAATCCTACTACTTCTCGTCCCGGGGTTTCCACAATTGAAGAAAAAAGTACAGGTCGTATCGATCAAATTATTGGACCCGTGCTGGATGTCACTTTTCCCCCGGGCAAGTTACCTTATATTTATAATGCTTTGGTAGTCCAGAGTAGAGACACTGCCGATAAGCAAATTAATGTGACTTGTGAGGTACAACAATTATTAGGAAATAATCGAGTTAGAGCTGTAGCTATGAGTGCTACAGACGGGTTGATGAGAGGAATGGAAGTGATTGACACGGGAGCTCCTCTCAGTGTTCCGGTCGGTGGAGCTACTCTCGGACGAATTTTCAACGTTCTTGGGGAGCCTGTTGACAATTTGGGTCCTGTAGAGAGTAGTGCGACGTTCCCTATTCATAGATCCGCACCTGCCTTTATCGAGTTAGATACGAAATTATCCATCTTTGAAACAGGTATTAAAGTCGTTGATCTTTTAGCTCCTTATCGACGTGGAGGAAAAATAGGACTATTCGGAGGGGCTGGAGTAGGTAAAACAGTACTCATCATGGAATTAATCAATAACATTGCTAAAGCTCATGGGGGCGTATCCGTATTTGGTGGGGTAGGAGAACGGACTCGTGAAGGAAATGATCTTTATATGGAAATGAAGGAATCCGGAGTAATTAATGAAGAAAATATTGAGGAATCAAAGGTAGCTCTAGTCTATGGCCAAATGAATGAACCGCCGGGAGCTCGTATGAGAGTTGGTTTAACTGCCCTAACTATGGCAGAATATTTCCGAGATGTTAATAAGCAAGACGTGCTTTTATTCATCGATAATATCTTTCGTTTTGTTCAAGCAGGATCGGAGGTATCCGCTTTATTAGGTAGAATGCCCTCTGCGGTGGGTTATCAACCTACTCTTAGTACAGAAATGGGTTCTTTGCAAGAAAGAATTGCTTCTACTAAAAAGGGATCTATAACTTCGATTCAAGCAGTTTATGTACCCGCGGACGATTTGACGGACCCTGCTCCTGCCACAACATTTGCACATTTGGATGCTACTACCGTACTTTCCAGAGGATTAGCCTCCAAGGGTATTTATCCAGCAGTAGATCCTTTAGATTCAACCTCAACTATGTTACAACCTCGGATCGTTGGCAACGAACATTATGAAACTGCGCAAAGAGTTAAGGAAACTTTACAACGTTACAAAGAACTTCAGGACATTATCGCTATTCTTGGGTTGGATGAATTATCGGAGGAGGATCGTTTAACTGTAGCAAGAGCAAGAAAAATCGAGCGTTTCTTATCACAACCGTTCTTTGTGGCAGAAGTTTTTACCGGTTCCGCAGGAAAGTATGTTGGTCTTGCAGAAACTATTAGGGGATTTCAACTAATACTTTCCGGAGAATTAGATGGCCTACCCGAACAGGCTTTTTATTTGGTAGGTAACATCGATGAAGCTAGCACGAAAGCTATAACCTTAGAAGAGGAGAACAAATCTAAGAAATGAAATTAAATCTTTATGTATTGACTCCTAAACGAATTATTTGGGATTGTGAAGTGAAAGAAATAATTTTATCCACTAATAGTGGCCAAATTGGCGTATTACCAAACCACGCCCCCATTAACACAGCAGTAGATATGGGTCCTTTGAGAATACGCCTCCTCAACGACCAATGGTTAACGGCGGTTCTGTGGAGCGGTTTTGCGAGAATAGTTAATAATGAGATCATCATTTTAGGAAATGATGCGGAACTGGGTAGTGATATTGATCCGGAAGAAGCCCAAAAGGCACTTAAAATAGCCGAAGCTAACTTGAGTAAAGCTGAGGGTCCAAAAGAATTGGTTGAAGCGAAGCTAGCTCTCAGACGAGCCAGGATACGAATCGAGGCTGTCAATTGGATCCCCCCATCCAATTGAAGACAATCCGAGGGTTTATAGTTGATACAAAGAAAAAGGGAATAGGGGTAGAAAAAGTTATTAGATAGCGAAGCGAAGTAAGTCCAATGCTATCTAGTAATTTTTCTACCTACTTACCTACTATTGGATTTGAACCAATGACTCCCGCCGTATGAAAGCAATACTCTAACCACTGAGTTAAGTAGGCAATTTATCACCACAAAGGAAGACTCATTACTTCGATCGATTATATATTGAATCACTTTTCTAAGCAATACCACTTCATTATTGGTCTGTTATATACTAAATAGATACAGATCAAAAAACAGATACAGATCAAAGGGATCTCCTCTGGCATTAGAGAATATTCATCTTGACAAGAAATTATCTATATGTTAAGATATCTCTGATAAGGGCTATAGCTCAGTTCGGTAGAGCAACTCGTTTACACGTGCGCCAATGCTTTTTCAAAGGAGCTTATTATGCAATGAACATAATTGATCTTATTGCAAAATCAATGTCTTACTTC